TGGATCGAGTAATCTCTTTCTTTATCCCAAAAAAGGTATTTTTAGTTTGCATGGTCCAATCATTGATCCCGAAAATTTATACAATAAAATTAGGCAGGTCGCTAGTATAGTTCCCTATCTATAATTTTGCTATTTACTTAAATATAAATAATTTTACTGGAATATTGGAGGAATCCCTTGGATGGGTAGAAAGAATAAGTACAATTTTGAATGTTTTGCTTATCTACAAAGTAACAAATATTATAATTGGATCGTTCGATCATTTTTCAGTCATTCATTGAATGATAAATCACTACAAGTGAAGGAGATACACGATTTAAATAACGAAAGATCCAATATTTAAAAATTGTATCTAAAATGACTGGAAAAGTAGAAACAAGACCGGATATAATTTGATCATTATGAGCAAATCCAAAATCTTTGTAGACAGAGCCAATCATTAGTTCCCAACCGTGGGGCGAATGGAATCCTATACATAAATCAGTTAATAAAAGAATAGAAAAGGCTTTTATTGTGTCGCTTAAGTTATATAGGAATTCTTGAACCCAAGAGTTAAGAATAACAAGTTCTTCATTACCTAGAATAGAATAACCGCTTAGAATAACGAAACAGATTATATTTGTCGAGAAGTGTAAAATTGTATGCGTGCGATCCTCATTGTGCATCTTGATCAATTGGATCGTTTCTTTGTAGATTTCGATGCGAGGCTTTTGTAAATGTGCTTCCGGGTATTCCTTTAACATTTCGTCCAAACGTAGGAGTTCCTCTAAGTCTATGAATTTTTTTAGAATACTCTTTTCTTGAATATCATTCAAAAAAATTTCGGATTGCCTAGTATTCCACCAATTAGTAACCCAAGATTCCAGACTTTTATTAAATGAGAGAGAGATCCACCAAGGCAAAAATACTATAGATGCAAGATATAGAAGGGAAATGAATACTTTCTTTTTTGCCATTTTTTCGTCTGTGAATTTTAAAATTTTTACTGAACGCACCTCCTTCGTCGACTCTATACGATACTAATATTTCTATCAAGCATAAGTTCTATTACAAGTTATCGAGCCCATGAATCTATTTACGATTTTTTTTGTGATTCAGTACAGTGGTTAGTCCTTGAATTTAGAAAGAATACAGAAATAGAATAAGAAAAAGCCCACTTCAAATTAATAGTAGTTGGATTGCGAGACGAAAGAACTCCCGTTCTATCAAAATATCAAATATTTCTAAAAAAAAAATGCTTTACTTTATTATATTATGATTTATTATGAAATGTTTTGTTTTAATATATGATGAATCTATTATTTAGATTTGTTACTGAATTGAGTTAAGTGGGTTTACATACGCATAAAAAAAATTGTGGACACAAACAATTTTGTTTTAGAATTATTTCGTATACGTTTGCTTTGGCTCGAATAAGCGTTCTGACGAAACTTCAGTTAAGTTATGCTATATAAAAAAACGAGGATTCTTGAGTTTTTTCTCTCTTGCAAAGTATTCATTCTTCAGTTCCTTTTTTCAAAATACTTCAATTGGTACACGCAAGAAATAGGCCAATTCAGCAGCTTTTTGCTCAATTTCTCGTGGAGTCAAATTCTCATCAGTACGAGTCAAGGGAATGGCCCCCTGGCCTTTGATTTCCATATAAAGGACACGACGAGCATAAATACCTTCTTTAATTTCTATTCTGATGGACTGAATGTCTTTCATAAGGAATCGGAGGAATATGCGACGATTTTTTCCAGGAAATCCCCAACGAAAAATACACACTATGCCCTCTTTTATATCGAATCGATCATAACCACTACCTACATTCCACGAAATTGTGCACCACAAATAGGAGCTAATAAAAAGACCTGCGATCCCATAGAAAGACATCACGATCCCTTGTGGAAAAAAAATTATTTGCTGAGAAGGAAATAAAGATATAAAATTCCTACCAAAATAACTGGACGTTCCAACCAATAAAAACCCTAATGAACCTAAAAAAAGAATAAAGGCCCAGCAGAAATTACTTGTTTTTCGAGACCCCGCTATAAGTTCTATCCATATACGTTCTGATCGCCAACTCATACTATAACTAGACCTAGTTGCATTTTATTGGAATTGGGAGAATAACAAAAATAAATTTTATTTTACTTTTTTTTGTTTCCGAAGTAACTCTCATCAACCAGCACTATTATGATGTGAACGTTTAGGGGTAATTCATCGAATTTCTTAGATCCAAACTAAAATAATAACATCCCTTTCATATGATATATGATTTCCGAATACATAATACATATAGATATATTGACTTTACATTTCAGAAATTATCCCCGATCCCGATCTATTTGAAAATAGTTATAATTCATTTACCCATAATATCATGTTTATACATACATAAGAGCTTATGCCCGAAGGAAGCCACATGTTATACCATATTCTACTAAATAGATATCCGTGTTATGATCCAAGTAAGTCTTGAAAAAAAAAAGATTTGTCCTTATTGTATCTAAAAAATCTTGTTTTTTTGAACATAAAGAGATAAAGAAGCCATTGCAATTGCCGGAAATACTAAGCCCACTAAAGGAACAAAAATTGAGGGGAAGCTGTTGAGAGTTATCATAGAATGGGTACCTCGATTTAATATTTGTACCTGTTATTTATTGTTATATTTATTGTTTTATATTAATATTTTAACCTTATCCTTATATTGTTATAAAGATATATTATAATTCATATATAATTGTTATATTATACTAAGTATACCTAAGTGAGTATATATACTTAATAGGGAGTATATAAGTATATGTTTTAATAAATATATATTAATTAATAAAATCCAATAAATATGTAAATAAATGGACCTATAAATCTTTCTACATGTTTCTACATGAAATATATGTATGATAATCCACCCTTTATATTATTCGTATTATTAGTTATTATCTTGTTCTTGTCTTATAAATTTAAAAATTTTATAAAATTTACTAAAAAAAAGGATTTATTACAAATTCTCAAAGAATTCATTATAATAATACGATCCAACAAAAAGGATTTTTAGTGGGGGGTGATTTTCGGGAGATATAGAAAGATGCAAGACCTTGTTAACCAATTTCACGGAAGAAATAATTCACTCTTTTATTTTGTTTAATCGGGATTTCCTGGTTAGTAACCAGGAATATCGATAAAAAGATGATCTGGATGGTTCTTTCTACAATTAAATCTTATGTTACCAAAGAAAAAATCCATTCTTCGTATTTTTACTTTGATTCCTATAAATTAAATAACTACTTGATCACCACACATAAAAAATTTTTTTAAGTTTTAATAAATTAATACTCTTATTAAATTAAGACTCTAAGGCTCTACTTGATCTAATTTTGATTCAAAGGAAAGAAAGCATGTAGCCGAAATAACTCACTCAGAACGCCCTTTAAAGGATTACGTGGTACGATTGGATCGAATAAGCCCTTATGGAATAAATATTCAGCCACTTGTGAATCCTCGGGTACTGTCTTATTCAATGTTTGTTCAATTACTCTTTTACCCGCAAATGCAATGTAAGCATTGGGTTCGGCGATAATGATATCTCCCAACATACCAAAACTGGCCGTCACCCCACCTGTGGTAGGGGATGTAAGGATTGATACATAAAATAACTTTTTATTTGATTGATAATCATATAAAGCAGAAGATATTTTAGCCATTTGCATCAAGCTCAAACTTCCTTCTTGCATGCGTGCTCCTCCGGAAGCACACACTATAATAAGAGGTAAAAATTGATTGGTAGCATACTCGGCCAAACGTGTGATTTTTTCGCCTACTACAGATCCCATACTACCCCCCATAAACTGAAAATCCATAACTCCAATTGCTACGGGAATACCATTTAGTTGGCCTGTGCCTGTTTGAACGGCCTCAGTTAATCCTGTATTTTTTTGATAAGAATCAATACGATCTTTATAAGGTTCCTCCTCCGAATGAAATTCAATGGGATCCAGAGAGACCATGTCTTCGTTCATAGGATCCCAAGTACCGGGATCAATCGAAAGTTCGATTCTATCGAAACTGCTCATTTTCAAATGACATCCACACTGTTCACAAATATTCATTTTTGATTTTAAAAATTTTTTATAATTTAATCCATAACAATTTTCGCATTGAATCCACAAATGCCTGTATTTTTGAGTTACATTTAAATTATTAGAACTTATAGTAAAATCACTACCATCTGTGCTAGTTTTTATACTGGAACTCTCGCTTTTACTACTATTTACGCTTTCGCTACAAATGTAACTATAAATGTAGCTGTCACTGTAATTGTCACTATTGCTTAAAATATAACTATCAATACAAATTTGAGAACGAAGATAACTGTCAATGCAACTATTAATGTGATTATTCCAAATATAATGAGAATTAGTATCATACACGTAACGGTCGTGGCGAGTATCGTTACTTTTAGGTGCATTATTTATATAACTAGAAGTCTGATAATTATAAAAAGAACTTTTTAGTTCACTTAGAAAAGAACGGTCGTTGTCAATCTCAAAATTTTTATTTTCAATATCAAAATATATGGAATAGCTGTCCCTATTACTATCCCTAACGAAAAAAGTGTCAGCAGATATGAAATTCCGAATGTATCTGTCGCTGACTAAATGATCAACATTACTGTAATTAGACTTGTCATTACAATTTAAAATGTCTTTATCCATATCATTTATAATTGGATCTTCACTTACACTGGTATTTTCAAAAGGACCGAGGCTGTCCATTGATTTACTTAGCCTACACCTGTATTCTAACTCCCCATTAAACAACATCGAATGGAACCGACATTTTTCCATAGAACTTTCTTGCCCCTATTTACATGAAAATACAATAAATGAATAGTCATTCGATGAAAATCATTTGAATATTCCGATCAGAATAAACATATAAATCCAATCACTAGGGTATATTGAAAAAAAAAAGTTGTTTCTCCTATGCTATGAATATAAAGACCCTTTTTCATA